TAGTCAATTCAAGTCAGCGTTGTCAATTTATCCAGAACTTCTCTCTTTTCCTCGGTGAAACAAGAATCTGTTTTGCTCAAACCAAAGCACTTAGTTTAGCCTTTGTTTCCTCTGTGCCCTGTCTTCTTTAAAGATTCATCCAATGGAATCCCGACTCCCTTTCTTTTTGATTTCCATTCTATTTATAATTAGAACCTAATTAAGATAGGATGACTAATGTATGCAGCCTAATGAGGAGTAATACTATAAAAATAAAGAACTCTATTTCAGAACTATGAGACAGAATATTCTGTTTTCTTATTTACTCTTTCTTTATTTTTGGATTTTATTTCCATTTTTCTATTTTATTTAAAGTAGATCGATTTAGATAATGTATATATAAGCAAAATAATATACTTCAAACAAAGTAGGAATTCGCAAGATGGAGAAAATCATTGCAGTTATTATAGGGAAATCTAGGGACTTAGAGCATATCCTATTTGAAGGAGGATGGAATTCAAATCAGGTAAGGGATCCTTCCTTCTATTGATTTGATAGAAATTCGTTTTTCTTTTCCTGTCTCTAAGATTTTCGATGAATGAGCCTGTGGTAATGCTTTTATCTCTATTCTATGGCGCAAGCGACCGTCCAGTCTATAAACAAGTACTAATGAGGAAATGAAAACTATACTAAAGGAAACATAGGATCTCTATCCTAAAATCTAAAAAAAGGACATATTAGGGCTATACGGATTCGAACCGTAGACCTTCTCGGTAAAACAGATCAAACGGATTATTATCGAAATGATTCGAACTGTTTCAAAGACCCAACATGCATTTTTTTGCATTGGGCTCTTTCATCAACTGATGTAAAGATCAGTTAGTCCACCATAGTTTTTCTTTACGGAAAGATAATGAGATGGCTCCCTGTGCTCTGATTGATTATTTGTATTATGATCTATCTAGGAGCAATACCAAAGTGTTTCAAAGGAGGATTACCTTGACTTAGGTCTGCCTCCGGCCTAAATTAAATCAACCTAAGTGAAATGGAGTCTCTATCGTTCCGCTGCAAGAGTTGACTATGAGACTTCATACACCTTAAAGTTCATAGAACGAAAAGAAGTTTTTTGGAGGCCCTTATCCTCATTACGCCTAGCATTTAGTGGGCTGGATATTTACCTTATCAACTAGCAAATCGATAAGGGTTCTATTTGATTAGGCACCTGAATTGGCACCTGAATCGGACTGAACCGACTGTTTGTCAGGCTACTGTTCTCCTATTCTCTCGAATCCATGAAGTAAGACATTGATTTTGCAATAAGATCAATTATGTTCATTGCATAATAAGCTCCCTTGAAAAGCATTGGCGCACGTGTAAGCGAGTTGCTCTACCGAACTGAGCTATAGCCCTTGTCAGAGATATCTTAACATATAGATAATTTCTTGTCAAGATGAATATTCTCTAATGCCAGAGGATATCCCTTTGATCTGTTTACTATATAACATACCAATAACGGAGCAGTATTGCTTATAAAAAGGATTCGATCTATAATCGATCGAAGTAATGGGTCTTCCTTTGTGGTGATAAATTGCCTACTTAACTCAGTGGTTAGAGTATTGCTTTCATACGGCGGGAGTCATTGGTTCAAATCCAATAGTAGGTAGGTAGGTAGAAAAATTACTAGATAGCATTGGACTTACTTCGCTTCGCTATCTAATAACTTTTTCTACCCCTCTTCCCTTTTTCTTTGTATCAACTAAACCATTGGATTGTATTCAATTGGATGGGGGAATCCAATTGATAGCCTCGACTCGTATCCTAGCTCGTCTGAGAGCTAGCTTCGCTTCAACCAACTCTTTCGTACCCTCAGCTCTACTCAAGTTAGCTTCGGCTATTTCAAGTGCCTGTTGAGCTTCTTCCGGATCAATGTCACTACCCAGTTCCGCATCATTTCCTAAAATGATGATCTCATTATTAACTATTCTCGCAAAACCGCTCCACAGAACCGCCGTTAACCATTGGTCGTTGAGGAGGCGTATTCTCAAAGGACCCATATCTACAGCTGTGTTAATGGGGGCGTGGTTTGGTAATACGCCAATTTGGCCACTATTAGTAGATAAAATGATTTCTTTCACTTTACAATCCCAAATAATTCGCTTAGGAGTTAGTACATAAAGATTTAATTTCATTTCTTCAATTTGTTCTCCTCTTCTAAGTTTATAGCTTTCGTGCTAGCTTCATCGATGTTACCCACCAAATAAAAAGCTTGTTCGGGTAGGCCGTCTAATTCTCCGGAAAGGATTAGTTGAAATCCCCTAATTGTTTCTGCAAGACCAACATACTTTCCTGCAGAACCGGTAAAAACTTCTGCCACAAAGAACGGTTGTGATAAGAAACGTTCAATTTTTCGTGCTCTTGCTACAGTTAAACGATCCTCCTCTGATAATTCATCCAACCCAAGAATTGCGATAATGTCCTGAAGTTCTTTGTAACGTTGTAAAGTTTCCTTAACTCTTTGCGCAGTTTCATAATGTTCGTTGCCAACGATCCGAGGCTGTAACATAGTTGAGGTTGAATCTAAAGGATCTACTGCTGGATAAATACCCTTGGAAGCTAATCCTCTGGAAAGTACGGTAGTAGCATCCAAATGTGCAAATGTTGTGGCAGGAGCAGGGTCGGTCAAATCGTCCGCAGGTACATAAACTGCTTGGATCGAAGTTATGGATCCCTTTTTTGTAGAAGCAATTCTTTCTTGCAAAGAACCCATTTCTGTACTAAGAGTAGGTTGATAACCCACTGCGGAGGGCATTCTCCCTAATAAGGCGGATACCTCCGATCCTGCTTGAACAAAACGAAAGATATTATCGATGAATAGAAGCACGTCTTGCTTATTAACATCTCGGAAATATTCTGCCATAGTTAGGGCAGTTAAACCAACTCTCATACGAGCTCCCGGCGGTTCATTCATTTGACCATAGACTAGAGCTACCTTTGATTCCTCAAAATTTTTTTCATTAATTACTCCGGATTCCTTCATTTCCATATAAAGATCATTTCCTTCACGAGTCCGTTCCCCTACTCCGCCAAATACGGATACGCCTCCATGAGCTTTAGCAATGTTGTTGATTAATTCCATGATGAGTACTGTTTTACCTACTCCAGCCCCCCCAAATAGTCCTATTTTTCCTCCACGTCGATAAGGAGCTAAAAGATCGACCACCTTAATACCTGTTTCAAAGATGGATAATTTCGTATCTAGCTCGATAAAGGCAGGCGCAGATCTATGAATAGGGAATGTTGCATTAATATCTACAGGACCAAAATTGTCAATAGGTTCCCCAAGAACGTTGAAAATTCGTCCGAGAGTAGCTCCACCGACTGGAACACTGAGAGGAGCTCCCGTGTCAATCACTTCCAATCCTCTCATCAACCCGTCTGTAGCACTCATAGCTACAGCTCTAACTCGATTATTTCCTAATAATTGTTGTACCTCACAAGTCACATTAATTTGCTTACCGGCAGTGTCTCTACTCTTGACTACCAAAGCGTTATAAATATAAGGTAACTTGCCCGGGGGAAAAGTGATATCCAGCACGGGTCCAATAATTTGATCGATACGCCCTATGCTTTTTTCTTCAATTGTGGAAACCCCGGGACGAGAAGTAGTAGGATTGGTTCTCATAATTATCACATAATTTTCAAAAAAAAAAGGAATTTGTCGAATTTTTTCTTTTTTCTTGTTGAATAATGCCAAATCAAATCCAAAAAAATAGCCAAAAATCCAAAAGTCAAAAGGAAATGAATTAGTTAATTCAATAAGAGAGAAAGGGGGACGAGGACTTGATTTCGTTGCCCAAGCGAATCCCATTCAATCGTTTACTCATGGAATGAGTCCGTTGGAAAGTTCAATCAATCTTTTTTTTCATATACATTTCGCCTTTTGTGGAGGATCTGTCCCTACTCTACTTTCCTATCTAGGACTTCGATATACAAAATATATACTACTGTGAAGCATAGATTGCTGTCAACAGAGAATTTTCTTAGTATTTAGGTATTTACATTCAAAATAAGAAAGGGGCCTATTAAGAACTTGTAAAATAAGGATTAGGGATTGATTTGGGTTGCGCTATATCTATCAAAGAGTATACAATAATGATGGATTTGGTGAATCAAATCCATGGTTTAATAACGAACCATGTTAACTTACCATAACAACAACTCAATTCCTATCGAATTCCTATAGTAGAATTCCTATAGGATAGAACATACACAGGGTGTACGCATTATATATGAATGAAACATATTCATTAACTTAAGCATGCCCTCCATTTTCTTTAATGAGTTGATATTAATTGAATACCCTTTTTGTTTTAAAAGATTTTTGCAAAGGTTTCATTTACGCCTAATCCATATCGAGTAGACCCTGTCGTTGTGAGAATTCTTAATTCATGAGTTGTAGGGAGGGACTTATGTCACCACAAACAGAAACTAAAGCAAGTGTTGGATTTAAAGCTGGTGTTAAGGATTATAAATTGACTTATTACACCCCGGAGTATGAAACCAAGGATACTGATATCTTGGCAGCATTCCGAGTAACTCCTCAGCCCGGGGTTCCGCCCGAAGAAGCAGGGGCTGCAGTAGCTGCCGAATCTTCTACTGGTACATGGACAACTGTTTGGACTGATGGACTTACCAGTCTTGATCGTTACAAAGGGCGATGCTATCACATCGAGCCCGTTGTTGGGGAGGAAAATCAATATATCGCTTATGTAGCTTATCCATTAGACCTATTTGAAGAGGGTTCTGTTACTAACATGTTTACTTCCATTGTGGGTAACGTATTTGGTTTCAAAGCCCTACGCGCTCTACGTCTGGAGGATCTGCGAATTCCCACTACTTATTCAAAAACTTTCCAAGGTCCGCCTCATGGTATCCAAGTTGAAAGGGATAAGTTGAACAAGTACGGCCGTCCTTTTTTGGGATGTACTATTAAACCAAAATTGGGATTATCCGCAAAAAATTATGGTAGAGCGTGTTATGAGTGTCTACGCGGTGGACTTGATTTTACCAAAGATGATGAAAACGTAAACTCACAACCATTTATGCGCTGGAGGGACCGTTTTGTCTTTTGTGCCGAAGCAATTTATAAATCACAGGCCGAAACCGGTGAAATCAAGGGGCATTACTTGAATGCGACTGCAGGTACAGTCGAAGAAATGATGAAGAGAGCTATATTTGCGAGGGAATTAGGGGTTCCTATTGTAATGCATGACTACTTAACTGGGGGATTCACCGCAAATACTACTTTGGCTCATTATTGCCGCGACAATGGCCTACTTCTTCACATTCACCGGGCAATGCATGCAGTTATTGATAGACAGAAAAATCATGGTATGCATTTTCGTGTATTAGCTAAAGCATTGCGTATGTCTGGGGGAGATCATGTCCACGCCGGTACAGTAGTAGGTAAGTTAGAAGGGGAACGCGAAATGACTTTAGGTTTTGTTGATTTATTGCGCGATGATTTTATTGAAAAAGATCGTGCTCGCGGTGTCTTTTTCACTCAGGACTGGGTATCTATGCCAGGTGTTATACCGGTGGCTTCAGGGGGTATTCATGTTTGGCATATGCCAGCTCTGACCGAAATCTTTGGAGATGATTCCGTATTACAATTTGGTGGAGGAACTTTAGGACATCCTTGGGGAAATGCACCTGGTGCAGTAGCTAATCGGGTGGCTTTAGAAGCTTGTGTACAAGCTCGTAACGAGGGGCGCGATCTTGCTCGTGAAGGTAATGAAATTATCCGAGCAGCTTGCAAATGGAGTCCTGAACTAGCCGCAGCTTGTGAAATATGGAAGGCGATCAAATTTGAGTTCGAGCCGGTAGATAAACTAGATAAGTAGATAAAACTAGATATAAAGAAGGTCTAAATAAAAAAGAAGCAAAATAGAAAGAGAAAAAAGCAGTTACGAAATGCAGTAATTCTTCTTTATTCTTCTAATTGATTGCAATTAAACTCGGCTCAATCTTAAAAAAAAGATTGAGCCGAATAAAAATAGATCTTGATACGATCATGAGACTTGACAAATCGAGATTCCTCTATTCTATATATTTAGAATATATAAAGGTATAATACAATAAATAAATACAAATATAGTATTATCATATGATAATGGAATCAAATACGCAGTATTTACAGAAAAAGTCTTTATTTATTGGGAAAGAATCAATGAAAAAAGATTAGGAATCGCAATGCTACTATACGCGTCCGGAGGAGTATTCGGAATAATATTCTTCTATAATCCATTCTTGTGTCTTGCGCGGGGTCTTATCTTACTAACAGGACTTCGCTGCACGGGACGGGTTTTCGTCGAAAAGCTAACTCCACCCGGCATTTTCATACCCTTTGGGTGGTATATCGCCTTAAAAAGTCTAAGGGGGTAGTATGAGATCTGTAGTAGGTAAGAGAATTTGCCCTTTGATTTTGATTGAGTATGCTATTTTTCCGCCTTTACCGCGCATTATTGTATGAGCTTCTAGAGGATAGAGGAGCACGTATGCAGGAAGGAAATTACAGCTTAATAAAAAAGTCTAAAAAAGCTTCAACTTTACGGCACTATCAATCAACTAAAAAGCCCTATGTATGAATCCTTACAACCGGTGGGATAGGATAAGAGCGAGTTTCGGTATACTGGGGTTGGGGGATATCCTTATTTCAAAACCTGACGCGCATCTTGCGTTTGTGGGGGTCCGAGAGTGGTTGAAGAAGTATTGCATGTGGAAGTAGGTAGACGAAACTGATTTAGGATTCGAAATGGGCGCATTCGACTAAAAGTCGTACTGAGACCTTTTTAAAAGGGTATTCTGAAAGAGGTATTTCATTTTCACAATCGCTTTCTTTTGAATCCAATTTCAAGTTCGATTAGAAGGATAGAAAGGCCATGAGGACGGGAAAAGAAAAAGAAAATCTTTTTAATCTCCTTTTTTGCAATTTTCTTATTATCCATTCCATTCATTTTTTTTTATAGAATACTAAAGTATTCTATAGTATTCTATAGTATTCTATAAAAAATCTTTATTTTGCAAACTAAAAAATACAATAGTCAATATTCCTTATAATAGATATACTTAATTATATTATAAGAATCCTAAGATATTTTTCGAATAGATAGAAATAGTAAATTTGAATTGAGACACCTATTCTATGACGGATTTTAACTTACCTTCTATTTTCGTGCCTTTAGTAGGCTTAGTATTTCCGGCAATTGCAATGGCTTCTTTATTTCTTTATGTGCAGAAAAATAAGATTGTCTAGAACCGATGGGGCCGAATTTTCTCAATGTATTTCCACGCAGGATCATATCATAATACAGATATTTTTTAGTGTAAGTAATATAATATGGTAGGGTATGTGGCTCTTTCTACACACAAATGAAAAACGGCTATGGATGCGGATATAGGCTACGAGCATAAATGCATGCATATGCGGAGCCGGGTATAGCGAGTTTTATTTTAAGTGGATCAACAGATATTTTTTGAATAGAAAGTCAATGTATCTAACCAATTATTTCACAGGAGTACTAGTTACTGAAGGCGATTTCTGAATCAAAAAAAAGTAAAGTCAAAATCATTTAGCTTATTCTCTCAATTTCAATCGACCGCTGCTGGATTTAGTATATCTAATATGAATTGGCGATCAGAACACATATGGATAGAACTTCTAAAAGGTTCTCGAAAAAGAGGTAATTTTTTCTGGGCCTGTATTCTTTTTCTAGGTTCACTAGGATTTTTATTGGTTGGGGCTTCCAGTTATCTTGGTAAGAATATGATATCTGTACTTCCATCTCAACAAATTCTTTTTTTTCCACAGGGGGTCGTGATGTCTTTCTACGGAATCGCGGGCCTATTCATTAGCTCCTACTTGTGGTGCACTATTTTGTGGAATGTAGGCAGTGGTTATGACCGATTCGATAGAAAAGAGGGAATAGTGTGCATTTTTCGTTGGGGATTCCCTGGAATAAAACGTCGCGTCTTCCTTCGATTCCTTATGCGGGATATCCAATCAATTAGAATTCAGGTTAAAGAGGGTCTTTATCCTCGTCGTATCCTTTATATGGAAATCCGGGGCCAGGGGGTCATTCCCTTGACTCGTACTGATGAGAAGTTTTTTACTCCACGAGAAATTGAACAAAAAGCTGCCGAATTGGCCTATTTCTTGCGCGTACCAATTGAAGTATTTTGAATACCGATTTCATTTTTTTGAAATGAATTGAATGAATTGGATTCGTTATTGTAAGGAGATTTTGGAGTATTTATCTAAAGAAAGGAACAAACGAGGATAAGAGAAAATTGCTTCTAATTTGTTTTGTCCAAGTGAGATATATGGCATAATATTCTTCCATTTTCATCCGAAAGGGCTTTTTTTTTTATTCTATTTCTCTATTCCACTCCATCTAGATCTAAGAAAGAACCCAATGTAATGAAATTCCACTAGTATACAAAAAAGAGGAATAGATACAAGGTCTCAAACCTTGTTATAGAATTTTTGCTTCAAATAAAAAGAAATATCATATAGAGTCAGCGAATGAAATAGAGTCAGCGAATGAAGCAGATTCATTAACAACTCAATTTACAGATCAAAAATGAAAAAAAAGAAAGCATTGCCTTCTTTCCTATATCTTGTATTTATCGTACTTTTGCCCTGGGGAGTCTCTTTCTCTTTTAACAAATGTCTGGAACTTTGGATTAAGAATTGGTGGAATACCAGGCAATCTGAAACTCTCTTAACTGATATTCAAGAGAAAAAGGTTCTAGAAAGATTCATAGAATTAGAAGAACTTTTTCTCTTGGACGAAATGATAAAAGAGAAACCGAAGACACATGTACAAAAACCTCCTATAGGAATACACAAGGAAATAATACAATTGGTCAAAATAGATAATGAGGATCATCTCCATATCATTTTGCATTTCTCGACAAATATAATCTGTTTGGCTATTCTAAGTGGTTCTTTTTTTCTGGGTAAAGAGGAACTTGTCATTTTGAATTCTTGGGTTCAGGAATTCTTCTATAACTTAAATGACTCAATAAAAGCTTTTTTGATTCTTTTAGTTACTGATTTTTTTGTTGGATTTCACTCCACCCGCGGTTGGGAACTACTAATTCGTTGGGTCTACAACGATCTTGGATGGGCTCCTAATGAGCTAATTTTCACTATTTTTGTTTGTAGTTTTCCAGTGATTCTAGATACATGTTTTAAATTTTGGATCTTTTTTTCTTTAAACCGTCTATCTCCTTCGCTTGTAGTCATTTATCATTCAATTAGTGAAGCATAAACTCATTCGATTTCCTGATATTAATCAAATTAGCATCTTTCTTCCTTTAGAAAGAAAGCCCTTTTCCATTTTAGCAAAATTCTTTCTATTTCTACCTGCTCAAGGTATTCATCATTCCAGTACAACTGTTGCAGTAGAATGACAACAGACTCGTGTATAGGGAACTAGATTAGCTTAGCTACCTATCTAATTTATTGTAGAAATTCTGGGATCTGCGATTGGATATGGAAAATAGAAATACTTTTTCTTGGGTAAAGGAACAGATGATTCGATCGATTTCTGTATCGATCATGATATACGTAATAACTCGGACATCTATTTCAAATGCATATCCCATTTTTGCGCAGCAGGGTTATGAAAACCCACGAGAAGCAACCGGACGAATTGTATGTGCCAATTGCCATTTAGCTAATAAGCCCGTGGATATTGAAGTTCCCCAAACTGTGCTTCCCGATACTGTATTTGAAGCAGTTCTTCGAATTCCTTATGATATGCAACTGAAACAAGTTCTTGGTAATGGGAAAAAGGGAGGGTTAAATGTGGGTGCTGTTCTTATTTTGCCCGAGGGATTCGAATTAGCGCCGCCCGACCGTATTTCTCCTGAGTTGAAAGAAAAGATAGGAAATCTTTCTTTTCAGAGTTATCGTCCCGATAAAAAAAATATTCTTGTGATAGGCCCTGTTCCC